TTATGTTATTATCTATAATAGTAATGTCTTCAATAATGGGTACAACTGATTTTGATGCTTTATCAAAAGCAAATTTTAATTATGTAACACAATTATTTTTATTTTATGGTATATTTATAGCTTTTGCTGTAAAAACACCAGTTATATTTTTAAATACTTGATTATTAAAAGCTCACGTTGAATCACCATTATCAGGTAGTATAATTTTAGCCGGTATAGTATTAAAATTAAGTTTATATGGTATATTTAGATTAATATTACCATTATTACCTAAAGCTTCTTTAAATTATACATACATAGTATATGTTATAGGTGTAATAACAATAATTTATGCAAGTTTTAGTACATTAAGAACAATAGATATAAAAGAACTAATTGCTTATTCATCTGTATCTCACGCAGCTGTTTATTTAATAGGTGCATTTAGTAATACAGTGCAAGGTATTGAAGGTGCAATAGTATTAGGTTTAGCTCACGGTTTTGTGTCACCAGGATTATTTATTTGTGCTGGAGGTATTTTATATGATAGATCTTCAACAAGATTGATAACTTATTATAGAGGTATGGCTCAAATTATGCCTGTGTTCTCTATATTATTCTTTATATTATGTTTAGGTAATAGTGGAACACCATTAACATTAAATTTCTTAGGTGAATTTATGTCATTATATGGTGCATTTGAAAGAATGCCTATATTAGGTATATTAGCTAGTACTTCTATTGTATTATCAGCAGCTTATACTATCTTTATGTATAATAGAATAGCCTTTGGAGGTTCATACTCAGTTTATTTTGTAGAAAATATAGGAGATGTAACAAAAAGAGAATTTACTATGTTATTAGTATTTGTAATATTCACAGTATTGTTTGGTATATATCCAGCACCAATATTAGATGGTTTACATTATTCAGTTTCTTCTTTAATTTATAGTATAAATTAAATTAAATTTAATTAAATTAAAAAATAAAGAAAAAAAAAATCTATATATGAAAATATATATATTAATAAATATATTATATTTATTAATTCTTCTTACTAGCTCAATGGTAGAGCAGAATACTTCTAATATTTTGATCCGAGTTCGATTCTTGGGTAAGAATTATAAAAAATTAACTTTTTATAACTAAGCTCTTATAGCTCAATGGTAGAGCGGGATACTGTTAATATTTTGATAGATGTTCGATTCATCTTAAGGGCTAAATTAACATATTTATTTAAATGAAAAAAAAAAATTTTTTTTTATTAAATAACATTACCATAACCTAAAAATCTTTAAAAGTCAAGATACATATAAGAAAGTATCTAAACATTAAATTAGATTAATATGCCTCAATTAGTACCATTCTTTTTTGTAAATCAAGTAGTATTTGCTTTTGTTATATTAACAGTGTTAATATACGCATTTACTAAATTTATTTTACCAAAATTCGTTCGTATCTTTATTTCACGTATTTACATAAACAAATTATAATAAATATAAAAAAAAAGATAATTTTTTTAATAATTTATTATTATTATATCTCAAAATTTGAGTTTAAAAGTTATAATTTAAATATATTACAAACAAATAATAATATGCGTCATTTAGATTTTGTATTAAGTCCATTAGACCAATTTGAAGTTAGAGATTTATTTTCTATAAATGCTAACTTATTAGGTAATTTACACTTATCATTAACAAATATAGGTTTATATTTATCAATAAGTATTTTTTTAATATTAACATATAGTTTATTAGCTACAAATAATAATAAAATAGTACCAAATAATTGATCAATAAGTCAAGAAAGTATATATGCTACAGTTCATGGAATAGTAGTAAATCAAATTAACCCAAATAAAGGACAAATGTTCTTTCCTCTTATGTATGTATTATTCATATTTATATTAGTAAATAATTTAATAGGATTAGTACCATACAGTTTTGCATCAACATCACATTTTATATTAACATTCTCAATTAGTTTTACTATTGTTTTAGGTGCAACAATTTTAGGTTTCCAAAGACATGGGTTAAAATTCTTCTCATTATTTGTACCTTCAGGTTGTCCATTACCATTATTACCTTTATTAGTATTAATTGAGTTTATTTCTTACTTATCTAGAAATGTTTCTTTAGGTTTAAGATTAGCTGCTAATATTTTAAGTGGTCACATGCTTTTAAGTATATTAAGTGGATTTACTTATAATATTATGACTAGTGGTATAGTATTCTTTATCTTAGGATTAATACCTTTAGCATTTATTATTGCATTCTCAGGTTTAGAATTAGCAATAGCATTTATTCAAGCACAAGTTTTCGTAGTTTTAGCTTGTTCATATATTAAAGATGGATTAGATTTACACTAATTAAACTTTATTATAATAAATAAATAAAAAACAAATAAAATTTAAATAGATATATAAATATCTATATTAATTTTATTTAATTCATAATTAATTATATCTATTACCAAATTAATTAGTTTATACTAATTATAATAATAGGTTTTATAAAAAAAAAAAATAGATTTAATATGTTAAATAGATATATAAAATATAAAAAAGGAAAGTCCAATACTAATTAAGCATAAACGTGTATAAAATAATTTATATACATAATAGAGATATAAGGATTTCAACAGAAACTAATAATTATTTTAAAAAAAAAATAATATCGAACATTAACCCTATGTTTAGTTTTCATATAGAAATATAAATTAAAAACAGAAACTGGCTTATTTATATCTTTAAAAATAACATTAAAAAATTAATTATATATTAGTAATATAATACAATATAGGTATGGTATATACCAAAAAAAAAATATAAAGAGTTTGATGATGGCTCTAACTGAACACTGTCCAAGTACTTGACACATGCTAATCGAACGACTAATTAGGTTTTAAATAAATTTATTTTATTTAAAAATAAGTAGTAGTGGTGTACAGGTGAGTATATGATAAATTGGCTACCTTAAACTAAGGGCAAAATCCCTTATAATTAAAAAGGTAATTAAAAAATCCGGTTTAAGATGTAAATTTTTATCTCGGTGAGTAGTAGGAAAGGTAATGACTTTTCTAGCAGTAACCGTAGTCGTAACTGGAAAGTTGATCGACCACATTGGGTCTGAAAAAAACCCAATGCTTTTTTGTACAGCAGTGAGGAATATTGGTCAATGGCCGAAAGGCTGAACCAGTAACTTGGAAGAATGTATATGTATTTGTATAAATACAATAGCGATTAATTCGCATAAAATTCTAAATAGATTGTATATAATGACATAATCTATTTATAAGTCTTGACCAAACTACGTGCCAGCAGTCGCGGTAATACGTAGAAGGCTAGTGTTAGTTATCTTTATTGGGTTTAAAGGGTATGTAGACGGTAAATTAAACTTTAAAAAAGTACTTTTTTACTAGAGTTATATGTGAGAAGGAAGAATTCCTGGAGTAGAGATAGAATTTGTTGATACCAGGAGGACTGTCAACGGCGAAGGCGTCCTTCTATGTAATAACTGACGTTGAGAGACGAAGGCTTGGGTAGCAAACAGGATTAGATACCCTAATAGTCCAAGCAGACAATGATGAATGTCATACATTAGATAATTTTAATGTATAAACGAAAGTGTAAGCATTCCACCTCAAGAGTACTATGGCAACATATAAACTGAAATCATTAGACCGTTTCTGAAACCAGTAGTGAAGTATGTTATTTAATTCGATGATCCGCGAAAAACCTTACCACAGCTTGTATAACAGTTATAAAAAATTGTTACAAGCGCTGCATGGCTGTCTTTAGTTAATGTCGTGAGATTTGGTTAACTCCTCTAATTAACGAAAACCCTCACTTTATTTATTTATATAAAGTGGTTCGCTACTACATTGGACTAGATAATAGGGATTAAGACAAGTCATTATGGCCTAAATGCTGTGGGCTATAGACGTGCCACATACGCCTTTACAAAGGGATGCTATATTGTGAAATGGAGCTAATCCCCAAAAAAGGAAATATTATGGATTGTAGTCTGTAACTCGACTACATGAAAAAGGAATTACTAGTAATCGTGAATCACCATCGTCACGGTGAATTTTATCTCAGTTAGGTACTAACCACTCGTCAGGCGCTGAAAGAAGAAGATGCAGTAAGTTTGATTTTTTCTGTATATAATTATATATAATTAGGTATATAAATATACAGAAAAGTTTTCGTATGCAAAACTTTGATTGGTGTTAAGTCGAAATAAGGTTCGTGTAATGGAAATTGCACGGGAAATATAAACTTTAAAAAAAATGGAATTTGTACAAATTTAGTAGGTATCCCTATGGATATACGAACTCGGAGGAAGATCCCCTTATCTATATATATATAGATACATACATCTTTATATATAGATATGTCTTTATAAGGTATCTTGGAATTATTTCCAACTGGTTCAAATCCAGAAAAAGATTTTTTAAGGAAGGGTCCGTTTGTTGGTTTACGGGTTGAGCTGTAAACTCAATGGCTATAGGCCATCGAAGGTTCGATTCCTTTTCTTCCTAATTAGATTATTTAATCTAATCCTATCTTGATATTTTTATAGTTAGTATAATATAATGATAGATTTGATTTTTTTTTTTATGAATAATATATTTTTAATAAATGATTATATAACTAATGGGTTTAGAATAGAATTTATAGATGTTATTTATATGGTTTCTATATTATTAGGTATACTGACTATAATATCAAAAAATCCTATAGTTTCTGTATTATGTTTAATAGGTTTATTTGTAAACATAGCAGGTTTATTAGTATTAGTAGGATACAATTTTATAGGTTTATCATATATTTTAGTATATGTAGGTGCTGTATCTATTTTATTCCTATTTATATTAATGTTAATAAACATTAGAATATCAGAACTTTTAAGGGAAAATGATAATGATATACCTTTAGCTATTTTAACTGTAATAATAACATACTACATATTAGTACAGGTATTACCAACAAATTTAACAGATAATACTGTATTTTCTCGTTTATCAAATTCATTTACAGAAATATATAATATGAAATTAGATAATGTATTTATTAATATGTTAGAATTTAAACAAATAGGTTATGCAAGTAGTAAAGGTTGAGATAGTTCATTAATAGAACCAACACATATAACTAGTATAGGTAATGTAATGTATACTAACTATTCTATGTGATTAATAATAACTTCTATAATATTATTATTAGGTATGGTAGGAGCTATAGTGATAACTATAAAACAAAAATAATAAAATATTGAAAATTTAACCAAAAAAAAAAAAATATATATGATATATAGATCAAATAGTAATTTTCAAAATCATCCTTTTCATTTAGTTTCACCATCACCATGACCATTATTTACTAGTGTGTCATTATTTATATTAACAACAGCAACAGTTTTATTTATGCACGGATTCCAAGGATTTGAGTATTTAGTGCCTGTAGCTGTATTTAATGTAATGTATGTAATGGGTTTATGATTTAGAGATGTAATATCAGAAGGTACATACTTAGGAAATCATACTAATGCAGTACAAAAAGGATTAAACTTAGGAGTAGGATTATTTATAATTTCTGAAGTTTTCTTTTTCTTAGCTATATTCTGAGCATTCTTCCATAGTGCTATTTCACCAAGTGTAGAATTAGGTGCTCAATGACCACCATTAGGTATACAAGCTGTAAATCCTTTTGAGTTACCATTATTAAATACTATATTATTATTATCATCAGGTGTAACAATTACATATGCACACCATTCATTAATACAAGGAAATAGAAAAGGAGCTTTATATGGAACAGTAGTTACAATAATATTAGCAGTAATATTTACTTTCTTCCAAGGAGTTGAATATTCAGTATCATCTTTCACTATTTCTGATAGTGTTTATGGTTCATGTTTCTACTTTGGAACAGGTTTCCACGGTTTACACGTTATTATAGGAACAGCATTCTTAGCTGTAGGATTATGACGTTTAGCAGCATACCATTTAACAGATCACCATCACCTTGGTTACGAATCAGGAATATTATACTGACATTTTGTTGACGTAGTTTGATTATTTTTATATATTTCAGTTTATTACTGAGGTTATTAAATAAAAAAAAATTATACAATTAATTTTAAAGGGTATAATATATATAATTAAATTAATTGATTATATTTTATAATATTACTAATTAATAATATAAAGAGACTTTAGTTTAATGGTAAAACATGTGACTTTTAATCATTATAATATGGGTTCAAATCCCGTAGGTCTTAAAAATTACTGATACGATGTAATTATTGGTAATTATACCAGATTTACGTGTAGGGTGTGGGTAATGTGATAATAATACGCAAATATTTTAGTATTTGTCAAAAATTAAACAAGTAAAAGGATTATAACACTATAATTATTATATTAGTGTTATAATTCGTAATAGCAAATAAATAAAAAATATTTCTAAATAATTATAAATTGTTATAATAATAAAAATTATAATATTATGTTATATAATAAACTAGTATATTTTATGTATATATTAATATATAATGACTATAAGTTAATGGTAGACTGCTTATTTACCATATAAGATGTGCTGATTCGAATTCAGCTAGTCATAATAATATTAATCGTAATGGCTATAAGTTAATGGTAGACTGTTTACCTTCCAAGTAAAGTGTGTCGATTCGAATTCGACTAGCCGTATAAAAATACGTAGGGTTAGTAACTTAATTGGTAAAGAGTTTTCTTGTCGAGAAAATAGATGTCGGATCGAAGCCGGCCTAACCCGTATAAAAAGAAAACAATATTATATATAATAAATATAAAGGAAAAGTTGCTATTGGTAGGGTAAGATATTTGCTAAATATTGTGTTTTAACACTTAGATGTTCGATTCATCTCTTTTCCGAAGAGCATAGTTTAATAGGCAAAACTGTAAGCTTCAACCTTATATTTCTTAGTTCGAATCTAAGTGCTCTTGCAAATATTAAATATAGTATTGGTTCTTTAACTTAACTGGTAAAGTGTATTCTTGATAAGGATATGTTCAGTGTTCGAGTCACTGAAGAATCAAAAAAAAAAAGAGAGTTGGCTGAGTGGTTTAAGGCGGCTAGCTTGAGTCTAGCTAAGGGGATAAACTTTCATATGTTCGAATCATATACTCTCTGTATCCATTGCCCTATTAGGGGGTGGATAAAAAAAAAATAATATAAAAAAACAGGTTAGTGTCCGGTGGTTGGTCGCTTCATTTGGGTTGGAGATTGTTTATGTTCGAATCATAATAACCTGAAAAATATTTTTAATATTAAAAATATCCTACAATATAGGTGATATGTATCCCATACATCTTGATAAAATCAAGGTAAGTATAAAAAGAAATTATTATGGATGGTTCGCTATATATTACAAGATTAATCTAGCACATTAAACTAGAAATCAAAGAAAAATCTTATAATTAGACAAAGTGAATTGAAATATCTTAGTAACTTTAGGAAAAGAAATCAAACGAGATTATTATTTGGTGTCTTCTAAATAATAATAGCCTAATAAGTATCTAAACTGTAAAGTTAGATACAAAATTAATAAAAGTAAAATGGAAAAAAATCTGTTTGAATATAGGGGAACCTTCCTCTAAGGCTAAAGAAAATATATAAGCGATAGTGAAAAGTACCGTGAGGGAAAGAACTGAAATAGTAATTTTATAAGCAGCTCGAGTGAAATTTTAAATAAATAATAAGAGCGTACCTTTTGCATAATGGGTCAGCAAGTTAATTTTAGATGCAAGCAATGAACCTAAATAATCTGCTCTAAAATCAGAGAAAATGAGTAGTATTTGCTTAGATAAACCAATTATGAAAAAATGAAGAAGTATCTAGAATTAGACCCGAAGGCTAGTGATCTTACCATGGTCAGGGTTTTAAAAGCCCGAACGGGTTATCGTTGTAAAGATATCCGATGAACTGTGGTAAGTTAGTGAAAGACAAAACTGACTAGTATAGCTGGTTTTCCGCGAAACCTATGTAAGTAGGTAATTTAATTAACATCTTAGCAGGTACAGAACTGTGATCTCGGACAATACAATATGTATTTGTCAACATCGGGGGGTTGTAGTGACTTTACCGGAGAGTATTTGCACTCGGAAGGGCAAAGATGAATGTTAAATAATCAGACATAGTGCGATAAGGTTGTATGTCTAAAGGGAAACAGCCCAGAACAAGAGTTAAGGTTCCAAAATTATTGTTAAGTGAAATAAAGGATGTTTTCTTTTAAAACAATCAGGAAATAGGCTTAGAAGCGGCCATTTTTTGAAGACCTCGTAACAGAGCACTGATTAAATTGTTAGGAGAAAACGCCGAAAATTTAACGGATCTAAAATAATATACCGAAACCTTGTACACATAATATGTGGGGTAGCGGAACATTGGATAATAAACAATTATTTATATTTATAATAAATATAAATATAGGCATAACAAGAAAATGAAAGCTATTATAGTATGTATTTATACATATTATAAAGTATAAGTTTAATTCTTATGAATAAGGATCTAATAAAGATCCTCCCTTGAAATTTCCAAGAGATAATGCTGACATGAGTAACGAAAAAGGCTTTTATAGCCTCGCCTTAAGCTTATGGCTTCTATATGAAATCGGTATCTAAAAATATTAATCAAAAGATAATTTTGATGATGTATAATATAAACTTATAAATAGAGTAAAAAGCAAAACCTTTATTAAGTAGTAAAGGTTCTGGAAAATTTTTTACAAAGTTTATATATTTATAAATTTTTATAAATATATAATCAGGAAATATTAGGATAGACCGTACCTAGAATCTAACCCAAGTAAGCAAGTAGAGTATACACAGGCGTTTGAGTGAACAATCATTAAGGAACTCGGCAAATTGACTCTGTACCTTCGGAATAAGGAGGGCCATTATTGTTAATTTAACATAATGTAAAAATTATGAAAAAATTAAATTAATAATAAGAGGAATCATGAAATAATGTTGTACGACTGTTTAATAAAAACACAGCACTCTGCAAAGATAAAAAATCAAAGTATTGAGTGTGATGTCTGCCCGATGTCGGCTGGGTAACGGATTTACCTTGGTTATTAACTGAGGTTTTGAAGGACACCCCGATTAATGGCGGCCTTACCTATGAGGGTCCTAAGGTAGCGAAATACCTTGGCCGTTAAATGCGGTCCTGCATGAATGACTTAACGATGCAACAGCTGTCTCGATGATTGTCTCAGTGAAATTGGAATAGCAGTGCAGATACTGTTTACCTCTAGATAGACGAGAAGACCCTATGCAGCTTTACTGTTACTAATTACAAGAGTGTTAGTTTAGGATGATTTATAGTGTATAAGGTAGTTGAAAGATAATAATGAAACACCTTTATTCGTATCCTATTATTTTCTCTTGATGATTGGGAGGCAGTTTATGCGGGGCACAGATCCCACAAAAAGTACCTGGGTATATCCAAAGTTCATATTGTAAATTTGTATATTTATATACAAATATTTTAATTTGTAATAATTATTATTATAATTATACAGTTACTATTCGATTAAATTCTACATTTATTTTTATTTTAAGTAAGATTTTAACTATATGGTGAATAGATGTATTTTAAACTTTAATATTTAAAAGTTTTATTGTTATATTATAATGGTATTTATCCATTATAATATGATATTTATTTATACTTTAAAAGTTTAATGGCTTAATCTTGCTTTACTGTTTGACCTACGAGTCTATCAGTCGCGTAAGCGGGGCATATGATCACAAGATGCATTAAGGAAAGGTCTTGGATTATAGAAAAAGTTACGCTAGGGATTTATAACTGTGAGTCCTCCAATATTATAAAATATTGGTAATATATTGGGTAAATTTCAAAGACAACTTATTAAGTGTATTTGAAGCGAAACTTATTTTAAGCAAATTTTTATCTTAAAGATAAATTAAAATAAGGACGTTCAACGACTAAAAGGTGAGTTATTGCTAACAATAATCCTTTTTTTAACGCCCAACATCTTTATTAACTAAAAAAAAAAAGGATAAAATTATCCTTATTGTTTGTATAATAATTATTATTAATTTAATAATAATGTAATAGACTTGGTTAACCAAGCTTAAATATTATATAATTAATTATTATTAATTGTATTAATATTTTTATATAATAGTAGATATGTTAAATATTATAAAATCAAAATTAAATAGTACATATAAAAAAAAACCATCAAATAATAGTAATATTACTATATATAAAAAAGACTTAATACCTGCAGTAAGAAATTGAAAAAGTAGTGTATACGCTTATAATAAAAATATTATAAGTTTAATACCTATAAAAAGTAGATTTGTTATGAAATTAATTAAAGGTTATTTTAATACATACCATTTAGAATTAGAATCTTTATTAAGAAAAGCTAGATTACGTCGTAGATATAGAAAAATATCAACTAATAGAATATTTATTAGTGATGGTGAATTTAAACATACTAATGATAAAGTAAACATAACATTATATGTTTATAACAAACAAAAACTTAATTATTTATTAAAATTAAAAAAAAGATATATAAGTTTGTTTTCAAAAGCTAAATTTACAAGAAAATTAAAATTAATAAGTAATGTAGGTTTAAGTATATTAAAACAACAACAAGAAAAAAGTACAATATTAGCAAATGTATTACCTAAGTATAATTCAAAGGTAGATACAGTACAAAATATGTACTATAAAAGATTTTTAAAAATAAGTTTAAAAAGATTAAAATTCTATATGTTGTATAAACAAATACTTTATATAAATAAAGCTAAGTTTGAAAATTCATATTTACAAGGTTTAATAAGTTTAATTAAAAAAATTTTCAATAAAAATGTTGAGTTTAATATAATAAATTTAAAATATTTTTATTTTAATAGTAATATTTATACTCAACCATTAGAATTAAAATTAAAGAAAAAAAGAAATGTATTAAGATACCTAAAAGTTTTAATAAGAAAAGCAAAAATAAAAAATATTAAATTAGTAGAAAATTCAAAAAAATTCTTTACAGTTAATGGTTTTGATTTTGATACTAATAATTTAGTAAATGATTTAATGCAGCAAGATAAAACAAACACAAAATACCTTAAAAAAATTATATTAAACGGTATAAAATATAAAAGAGTATCAGGTGTAAGATTAGAAGCTGCAGGTAGATTAACTAGACGTTTTTCTGCTTCAAGATCTCAAAGTAAAACTAAATATAAAGGAAATTTAGAAAATGCTTATTCTTCAATTAAAGGTTATCCAACACCAGTTTTAAGAGGTAATTTTAAAGCTAATCTACAACAAACAGTGATAAATTCTACATCACGTGTTGGAGCTTTTGGTGTTAAAGGTTGAGTAAGTGGTACTTAATATGAAAAAAAATAATATTAATATCAATATCCCTCCCTAAAAATAGTTAATAAAGATGATGAAATAGTCTGAACCGTTTTGAGAAAAATGGAAATAAAAGTATAATTGGCGCGTCTTAGTACGCTTATTAAGTCGCCTTTGACGTCGTCCGTATCTTTTATGATAACACAAATTGAACAGGCTAATTTGCGCAAGAGAGTACAAATTGAGTGCGCGGTTTGGCACCTCGATGTCGGCTTAGCTCATCCTCATGCATGCAGAAATCATGAAGGGTTCGACTGTTCGTCGATTAAAGAGCTACATGAGCTGGGTTTAATACGTCGTGAGACAGTATGGTTTCTATCTTCTAGAGGAACTTAAAGTAGATTAAAGATAGCCCCTTCGTACGAAAGGAGTTGGGTATATTGATCTCTGGTTTACCTGTTGTTTATGGTATATTATTATTATTAGGTAATAATAATATCGAATACTTATACTTAAGTATTTTGATCCTATAGGCATGGCAGGAAGGCTACATCAGTTAAAGATAAGTGTTGAAAGCATCTAAACGCGAAGCAAACTTTATGATACTTTTAAAACGTAGTAGAACACTACGAGTATAATTAATATAAATTTATTTATATTAATTAATAGGCTTTAGTTGTAAGAATGAAAACATTTTTAGATATAAAGTACTAATTATAATTATTAATATAATACTAAGTATATATCATATCATTTTAATAAAATATGCCTTTTTAGCATAAAAGCAATGCAACCGTTTTGTAATCGGTAGAAGTGAGTGCGATACTTGCATTAGGCTATTACTAAATAAAATAGTAATATAATTTTATTTTGTTTATAAAGACCCAATGGTCAAGTCTGGTTAAGACATAACATTTTCACTGTTAGTGCGGGAGTTCAAATCTCCCTTGGGTTGAAAGGGATTAGCTCAGTTGGTAGAGCTGTCGCTTTACACGCGAAAGGTCAGGTGTTCAAGTCACCTATCTCTTAAATGCGGATTAATGTAATAGTAACATATGTGGCTCATGTCCACAAAATTTAGGTGCAACCCCTAAGTCCGCAACCAAAGACTATAGCTTAATCGGTAAAGCGAACCACTCATGATGGTTTGAGTAAATGTTCAAGTCATTTTAGTCTTATATAATCCGAGTGCTGGAATTGGTAGACAGTCTTAATTTAAGCTTAAGTGGCGCAAGCCGTAAACGTTCGACTCGTTTCTCGGGTATATTAGGGGTTATAGTTTAACTGGTAAAACGACGATTTTGCATATCGTTATTTCAGGATCGAGTCCTGATAACTCCAATAATACTAAATTATAGTATTAAAAAAAAAAAAATATACATAGATATATCTATATAAATAGATGTATATAAATAGTATATAGATATAATTAAATATTATGTAAATAAACAAATTTTAAACATAGTATAAAAAAAATAAATAAATTATTATTTGTTATAAATTTATTTTATTAGCTTGAGAAGCTCAATTGGTAGAGCGAATCACTGAAGCTGATTAGGTTGTAAGTTCAAGTCTTATCTCGAGCAAATTATGGTAGCATGGGTATGCTGAAATTGGTAACCAGGTTCCGCTTAGGACGGAATAGTTTTTTACTTTACAAGTTCAAGTCTTGTTACCCATATCTATTTTAATAATATGTTGTCGACTAATCGGTAAGTCATAAATTTTTGGTATTTACTATTGGGTGTTCGAGTCGCCCCAACATAAGAATAATGCATAAATATGTATTATTTGCCAGGATAGTTCAATCGGTAGAACAATAATTTCATGAATTAAGAATGAGAATTCGAATTTCTCTCTTGGCTTTATTATATTACTATAATTTTTTATATAGTAATATAATAATGTAATAAATATTATAGATATTATATAATAGATAAACATTTTTTGTTTAGTATATATCAAACATTATAGGTATCTTATATAGATAAGAGAATGTAAAAATCATATAGGTATTTATAAATATGATATAAAAGATATGCAAAATTTATAAAATAATTAAAAATTTAACTACGGTTAAATATTTTTAATTATTTAAATAGTATAAATATAGTATACTATATATGATATTAATATTATTAATATTGTATTTAAATATAGTATATAAGTATTAATACTGTATTTAGGTGGGTATAGTTCAATGGTAGAATAGCTGTATGTGGAATAGTATATCCTAGTTCGATTCTAGGTACCCTCCCAACGTTACCGAGTTTGAGATTATAATTATAAAAAAATTATAATTGAAGGAAATTAATATTTAATTATGTATTAATTGATTAATTTACCGTTTGATAATTTATTTCAATCCTTTGTAATGCATAATAAATATATTCAAATAAGTGATATAAATATAAATATATATGTTAAATATACTGTTGATTGTAAAATAATTAGTTTAGGTTATTAATCGAAGAGAAAGTTTTTTTTTAAGAGCTAATCAGGTATTAATATAATTATAATTCTAATTATATTTAATGTAGTAACATTAAACTATTTATATTTATACTACTGATGAAGAAACTAAACAAACATAAAAAAAAAAATGTTATCTAATTCGCAACAAATGAATTATTCTAGTGTATCACACATAAAAGAAGAAACTGCACCGGTTTTATCTTTCCAACAACCATCTGAATGACAAGAAAGATGATTTTTATCATCTAATGCAAAAGATATTGGTACATTATATTTAATGTTTTCATTGTTTTCAGGTTTAATAGGTACAGCTTTTTCAGTTTTAATAAGATTAGAGTTATCAGGACCAGGAGTACAATATATTTCAGATAATCAATTATATAATAGTATAATTACAGCTCATGCTATAATGATGATATTCTTTATGGTTATGCCAGCTTTAATAGGTGGTTTTGGAAATTTCTTATTACCTTTATTAGTAGGAGGTCCTGATATGGCATTTCCTAGATTAAATAATATAAGTTTCTGATTATTAGTACCAAGTTTATTCTTATTTATATTCTCAGCAACAATAGAAAATGGAGCAGGAACAGGATGAACATTATATCCACCATTATCAGGTATACAATCTCATAGTGGACCAAGTGTTGATTTAGCTATATTTGGTTTACATTTAAGTGGTATAAGTAGTATGTTAGGTGCTATGAATTTCATAACAACTATATTAAATATGAGAAGTCCTGGTATACGTTTACATAAATTAGCCTTATTCGGTTGAGCTGTTATTATAACAGCAGTATTATTATTATTATCATTACCTGTGTTAGCAGGTGGTATAACAATGATCTTAACTGATAGAAACTTTAACACATCATTCTTTGAAGTAGCTGGAGGTGGAGATCCAATATTATTCCAACATTTATTCTGATTCTTCGGTCACCCAGAAGTTTATATTTTAATTATACCAGGATTTGGTATAATTAGTACAGTTATATCTGCAGCATCAGGGAAAAATGTATTTGGTTACTTAGGTATGGTTTATGCCATGTTATCAATTGGTGTATTAGGTTTCATAGTATGAAGTCATCATATGTACACAGTTGGTTTAGATGTAGATACAAGAGCTTACTTTACTGCAGCTACTTTAATTATTGCAGTACCTACAGGTATTAAAATATTTAGTTGATTAGCTACATGTTATGGAGGATCTTTACATTTAACACCACCTATGTTATTTGCTTTAGGTTTCGTTGTGTTATTCACAATTGGTGGTTTAAGTGGAGTTGTTTTAGCAAATGCTTCACTTGATGTAGCTTTCCATGATACTTATTATGTAGTAGCTCACTTCCATTATGTTTTATCTATGGGTGCTGTATTTGCTTTATTTAGTGGTTGATACTTCTGAATACCTAAGATATTAGGTTTATCTTATGATCAATTTGCAGCTAAAGTACACTTCTGAATATTGTTTATAGGTGTTAATTTAACATTCTTCCCACAACATTTCTTAGGTTTACAAGGAATGCCTAGAAGAATAAGTGACTATCCTGATGCTTTCTATGGTTGAAATTTAATTAGTAGTGTTGGTTCTATTGTTAGTGTAGTAGCTACATGATATTTCTTAACTATTATATACAAACAATTAACAGAAGGTAAAGCTGCATCTAGATATCCTTGATTAACTCCACAATTATTCAGTGATACATTCCAAGTATATTTCACTAGAAATAATAGTTCTTTAGAGTGATGTTTAACTAGTCCACCAAAACCTCACGCTTTTTCAAGTTTACCAATACAAAGTTAATTAAATATATAAATTTATATTTAATAATAACTAAACTAAAAAAAAATGATTAATAAGGATTAAAAATTTTAATTTTTTATTAGGATATGTATATAATAAAATAAATATATATTTATTAAATGTTACAAGCAGCTAAAATTATAGGAACAGGTATGGCTACAACTGGATTAATAGGAGCAGGTATAGGAATAGGTGTTGTATTTGGTGCGTTAATACTAGGTGTAGCTAGAAACCCGTCATTAAAAGGACAATTATTCTCTTATGCTATCTTAGGTTTTGCTTTTGCTGAAGCAACAGGTTTATTTGCTTTAATGATGGCTTTCTTATTATTATATGTAGCTTAAATATAAGTTATATTATATAATACCAAATGTGTATTATATCGATTAAAAGTTAAAAAGACCGATTAGTAATATAATTAAGAGTTATCAGCAATATAGAAGAATAGTAATTTTTAATTTATAAAATAATAAATTTGTTAATAAAATTTAGATATTTGGGTTTATTTTGTAGACAATAACAAAAATATCTAAAAAAAAATACGTTTATTTTTAATAAAATAGTTATAAAACTTTCTTTTTAAAAGGTATTAAATTGCAATTTAATACTTTTAAACAAAATAATTAATGTTATAATATTTATAAAATATTAGAATATATAAATATAAAAAATATAATTTTATATTATATTTTTTGTACGGTATAGATATAAAATTATATTATTTTTGTAAGGTATATATATTTTTATATATGGGAGGGTAGAGGGGTTTTATATATTATAAATATATAAATTTAATATGTTAATGTTAATCATATAAATTATATATGTTTTTATACTATATAAAAAAAAAATAAATAAAAAACTAAAAAATTAATTTAATTAAATGTTTTAAAATATTATAAATGACAACTACAACTTTTTTTTTTTTTCTAATACCAGTATTAGGAATAATATTATTATTAGTTAATTTAATATTATCACCTCATAATTCATACCATGAAAAAGATAGTGCTTTTGAATGTGGTTTCCATTCTTTCTTAGGACAAAATAGAACACAATTTAGTATATCTTTTTTTATATTTGCTCTATTGTTTTTACTATTTGATTTAGAAATTTTATTAATATACCCTTATGTAGTAAGTGCTTATACTAATGGTATATATGGGTTATTAATAATGTTAGTATTCTTTTTAGTATTAACATTAGGTTTTGCTTTTGAATTAGGTAAAAATGCTTTAAAAATAGAAAGTAGACAAGTATACAATTTCGAGAATAAATCTTGAAAAGGATATTCTTTAATATATAAATAAATAATAATTAGTTAATTAATAACTAAATTTTTGTTGAAATTTACAACAAAAAAGAACAAGTACACTATAAACAATATGATAGATATAGAACTTTGTCCCCCAATAATGAAAAATTATTTAAAAAAAACATAATAATGTAAAATTATTAAAAAAAAAATACATATAAGTTATAAATGTAAATTCTCAAACACGAGAATAAAAAAAAATTGAAATTAAAATCCGAAAGCTCAAAATCTGTATTAATAAACAAACATGTTAACAAGATTAGATATATGTAAATTACAAATGGATGCACCAACACCTTGAGGTTTATTTTTCCAAGATAGTGCATCACCTCAAATGGAAGGGATAGAAGAATTACATAATAATATAATGTTTTATTTAGCGATAGTTTTATTCACTGTAACATGAATGATTGTAAATATTATAAAAAATTTCTTAGCGAATAGATCTCCAATAGCACATAAATATATGAATCATGGTACTTTAATAGAGTTAATATGAACAATATCACCAGCATTTATATTAATATTAATAGCATTTCCATCATTCAAATTATTATATTTAATGGATGAAGTAATGGACCCATCATTAGTTATATATGCAGAAGGTCATCAATGATATTGAAGTTACCAATATCCAGATTTCACTAATGAAGATGATGAATTTATAGAATTTGATTCATATATAGTACCTGAAAGTGATTTAGAACAAGGACAATTTAGAATGTTAGAAGTAGATAATAGAGTAATAATACCTGAGTTAACACATACAAGATTTGTAATCTCAGCTGCAGATGTTATACACTCTTATGCTTGTCCATCTTTAGGTATTAAAGCTGATGCTTACCCAGGAAGATTAAATCAAGCTTCTGTTTATATAAACCGTCCAGGAACTTTCTTTGGACAATGTTCTGAAATATGTGGAATATTACATAGTTCTATGCCAATTGCTATACAATCTGTTTCAATTAGAGATTTCTTATTATGATTAAGAGAGCAAATGGAAGGATAATTTCAAAAATTAAAATCCGTAAGCCCAAAATAAATATAAATATAAATGATCTGAAAAATAGTTAAATTTTTGAATAGTAGAACTTTATTAGTAACTATAGTTAGTTGCCATTGCTATTTTTATAGCAGTAATTTTCCTAAATTTTTGTTGTTATTGCATAAATTAATAATTCTTATTTTTTTCCTTATACATAATCCAGATTTAGCTATGCATCAATTAGATATTTTTATATCTAATTACGAAATGGATAAAATGGATGATTTAATTAAGGATGATTTAAAGAATCAATTGATTCTTAAAATGGATTCTTTAGATGGAAATAATAATGGAAATAATGAAGGATCTTCAAGACGTCGGATTAGAAGAATTACAAGAATGCCTGGAGATCAATATACAGATCCATGAGGTACAATAGTTCCAGTCGTACAACCACCACTTCCAACTATAATAAATCTACCATCAATCCGAGAGCTAGCTCAAAATCCAAGTAATGATATGGTATTACCCCCAATTCTAGATAGTACAACAAATCAAGTTGTACTACCATCAATTGGAGAGCTAGCTCAAAATCCAAGTAATGATATGGTCTTACCCCCAATTCAAGATATGAGTAGTTCAAGTAATGATCTTGAACTACCATCAAGTCCAAATACTGGACTTGTAGTAGATACCAGTATTAATACAGGTGTTATTCCTGATGATCCTAGTATTAATACTGGTGTTAATCCTGGTGTTATTCCTGATGATCCAAGTATTAATACTGGACCTTTATTAGATCCAAATCTAAATACTGGACCTTTATTAGATCCAAATCTAAATACTGGTGATCTTGATATTATTCCAAGGTATGATTCTTATGATAGGTCACATTATGATAATGATATTATAATGGCCCAAACAGAAGAAGCACGTATCCAATATGAACATATGGATATTAGGGGTATTTTACAGACAAGGAGAAGAACAATACTTCATCCAGATTGGTATGGTACTGTATCTAGTACAGAAGGTGTGCATAACATATATCCTGAACAATACCATATAGCGTTATATATGCACACATCAGTAGATGGAAATATAAGAGTTTACTATGAAAACCATCATGTATATGAATACCATTTACATGGTACGGAAAAATATTGTATAATTTTTAACCCTGACGGTACTAGTACTAGATATGATGATCCGATAGCTGTAAAAAATCATATACTTTATTATAGAAAACATATAATACTAGGTTATAAAAGTTCTAGTGAAGAATTTCATAATTTTGCTGAATGATATAAAGATAAATTTACAAAATACAAGAACCTAGGTTATGTACCTTATACAGAACAAGAATCAAAACAAAAGATGGATGTTAATAATTTAATAGATAATTAATTAATTAGGAAAAATTAATATAAATAAGCTTTAGTATGTTAAAAGCTATTAAAATTAAAATAAATAAAATGAGGAAAAATTAATATAAATAAGCTTTAGTATGTTAAAAGCTATTAAAATTAATAAAATGAGGCAAAATTAGTATAAATAAGTTTTAGCATGTTAAAAGTTATTAAAGCTAATAATAATTATATAATTATTAATAAAGTAAAACGTGTTAATTCAATGGTAGAATAGCGTGCTACGGACACGTAAATATAAGTTCAAATCTTATACACGTTTAGTATATAAATTTTTGTAGTATGGATAAATCAAATATAAATTATATATAAAAAATGAATTTTTCAATATTTTTATTTCTTATAGGAATATTAGGATTTGTATTAAATAGAAAAAATATAATATTAATGCTAATATCAATAGAAATTATGTTATTATCAGTAACATTTTTAATATTAATTAGTTCACTAAGTTTTGACGATATTTTAGGTCAAACATTTGCTGTATATATATTAACAATAGCAGGAGCAGAATCTGCAATAGGTTTAGGAATTTTAGTAGCATATTATAGATTAAGAGGAAGTATATCAATAGAATATAAATAATGTATTTAACATTAATAATTTTACCTTTATTAGGTTCAATAGTTTCAGGTTTTTTTGGTAGAAAAGTAGGAGTTACAGGAGCTCATATAATAACATGTGCTTCAGTAATAACTACAACATTATTAGCTGTAATAGCTTTTTTTGAAGTAGGTTTTAATAATATACCGGTAACAATAAATATAGCAAGATGAGTAGATGTAGAATCATTATATGTATTATGAAACTTCAGATTTGATTCATTAACTGTATCTATGTTAATACCAGTATTAATAGTATCTAGTTTAGTACATATATACTCTATAAGCTATATGAGTCATGATCCACATAATCAAAGATTTTTCAGTTATTTAAGTTTATTCACATTTATGATGATTATATTAGTAACAGGTAATAACTATTTAATTATGTTTGTAGGTTGAGAAGGTGTTGGTGTTTGTTCATATTTATTAGTAAATTTCTGATTTACTAGAATAGCAGCAAATCAAAGTTCTATCTCAGCTTTATTAACTAATAGAGTAGGTGATTGTTTATTAACTGTAGGTATGTTTGCTATATTATGATCTTTTGGTAACATAGATTATAGTACAGTATTTGCATTAGCACCATTTTATAATGAAACTACTATAACAATAGTAGGTATTTGTTTATTAATAGGTGCTACAGCTAAAAGTTCACAAGTAGGTTTACATATTTGATTACCTCAAGCTATGGAAGGTCCTACACCTGTATCTGCTTTAATACACGCTGCAACTATGGTTACAGCTGGTGTTTACTTATTAATGAGATCATCACCATTAATAGAATATAGTTCAACTGTATTAGTATTATGTTTATGATTAGGTGCTATAACTACAGTATTTAGTTCTTTAATAGGTTTATTCCAACAAGATATTAAAAAAGTTATTGCTTATTCTACTATGAGTCAATTAGGTATGATGGTAATAGCTATAGGTTTATCTAGTTATAATTTAGCATTATTCCATTTAGTAAATCACGCTTTCTATAAAGCATTATTATTCTTAGGTGCTGGTTCAGTTATACACGCAGTAGCTGATAACCAAGATTTTAGAAAATATGGTGGTTTAAGAGAATTTTTACCTTTAACTTATTCAGTTATGTTAATAGCTTCATTAAGTTTAGTAGCTGTACCATTTATGACAGGATTCTATTCTAAAGATTTTATCCTTGAATCTTCTTATGGTCAATTCTACTTATCAGGTACTATTGTTTACTTTGTAGCTACAATAGGTGCTATGTTTACAACACTTTATTCAGCTAAAGTATTATATTTAACATTCTTAGGTAACCCTAATGGTCCTTTATCTAGTTATAAAATAGCTCATGAAGGTGATTTATTCTTAACTATACCTTTAATTGTATTATCTATATTCTCTATATTCTTTGGTTATATAACTAAAGATATATTTATAGGTTTAGGTACTGGTTTCTTTGTAGATAATAGTTTATTTATTCATCCTAGTCATGAAATTATGTTAGATACAGAATTTGCTGTACCTACATTCTTTAAATTATTACCATTTGTATTTACTGTATCATTAAGTATAATTTCTGTATTATTATCAGAATTTTTACCTAAATTACTTATTAATTTTAAATATTCAAGATTTGGTTATAATATTTTCAGTTTCTTTAATCAAAGATTCTACATAGAGTTATTCTATAATAAATATATCGTAGAAGGTGTTTTAAATTTAGGTGGTCAAACTACTAAAAGTCTTGATAAAGGTTCTGTAGAAATATTAGGACCACATGGTTTAGAAAAGGGATTAGTATCTTTAAGTACTAATTTAGGTAAACTAAGTACAGGTGTTATAACTACATATGCTTTATATATATTAATAGGATTAATGTTCTATATAACATTAGTATATTTCTCATATAACGATAACAATTTACTAGTTTTAATAATATTTGCATTATTTGTATTATTAAATAGTAATTTATCTACTAAACAATAATATAATTTATATATATATATATATATATATTATATAACATGATTAATTTAAATATATCTTAAAATTGGGTATGCTTTTAACCTCAATATTCTGTTTATTATTATCTAATGCTTTGTCATTTAGACGTGATACAGCTATTCTTTATTCAAGAGTAGGAATAATTATATTATTCTATTGTATCTTTTTATCTTATAATAATTTATTTATAACATATTTAGATAATGGTATTGGGTTATTTGGTGGTTTATTTTATACATCTTCTATAACACAATCATTTCATATATTAATATTTATTATAAGTTTATTAATATTGAATATGACAGGATTTTATCCTAGAAAATTATTATCTAATGATTACATGAGTTTTAACAAATTATTATTTACAAAATTACAATTTGTTAAAAATATAGCTGTATCTAATATAATATTAAAAAAAGGAGAACAATATACTATATTAGAATATACATTAATGTTATTATTTATAATTACAGGTAGTATATTTTTAATATCTAGTAGTGATTTAGTTTCTATTTTTTTATCTATTGAATTGCAAAGTTATGGTCTATATTTATTATGTTCTATGTATAGAAATTCTGAATCGGCTACTTCAGCAGGTTTAACTTATTTTTTATTAGGTGGATTATCATCTTGTTTTATTTTATTAGGTATCGCATTAATTTATGCTAATTTAGGTGTTACTTATTTAGATAGTTTCTACGTTATAAATAATTTAGCTGGAATTCTAAATGAGCAACAAATAACTACTTATATACCTTATAGTTTATTATTAATATCTATAGGATTCTTATTTAAAATATCAGCAGCTCCATTCCATTTCTGATCACCAGATGTTTATGATGGTATACCTACTATAGTTACTACTTTTGTAGCTATAATAGCAAAAATTTCTATATTAACTTTATTATTACATTTAGTTCATTATACTAATAGTATATATATTACAACTGAATATACTTGAACTACTAGTTTATTATTAAGTTCTTTATTTTCTTTAATAATAGGTACTGTTTTAGGATTAACTCAATTTAGAATAAAAAGATTATTTGCATATAGTACAATCTCACATTTAGGTTTTATGTTATTAGCATTAACTATTAATAGTGTTGAATCTATACAATCATTTATTTTCTATTTAGTACAATATAGTTTATCTAACTTAAATGCATTTATTTTATTAGTAGCTATAGGTTATAGTTTATATGCTTATAACGATAAAAATATAAATCATAATAATCTTATAGATAGAAAAAATTCACCTATACAACTTATAAGTCAGCTTAAAGGATATTTCCATATTAATAGTATATTAGCTTTAAGTTTAGCTATTACTTTATTTTCATTTGCAGGTATTCCACCTTTAATGGGATTCTTTGCAAAACAGATGGTATTCTCAGCTGCTTTACAAGAAGGATTTGTTTTCTTAACTCTTGTTGGAGTTTTAACTAGTGTAATAAGTGCTGTATATTACTTATTTATTGTAAAAACAATGTTCTTTGATGGACATTCTTATACATATTTAAATATACTTAAAGATTTAAGAATACCTGCTCTTGTTTTAAAAAACAACAAAGTAGTTAATAAAATATATTTTGATTCTAAATTTGCTTTATCTAGTTCTTTATCTATAACTATTTCAATATTAACATTAGTTATACTTTTATTTATGTTTATGCCTAATGAATGATTACATATGTCTAATTTATTAGCTATTGTTTTATTTATACCTGGTAATATTTAATAAATAAATTATATAATTTTACTTAACTTAACTTTATTTTATTTTACTTTAATATATTACATATAATATATTAATTATAAAATATATAGGTAAAAATCTTAAGTTAATATATTAAACCTACAATATAGGTACGGTATGCGTAAAAAAAAAGGTACGGTATGCGTATAAAAAAAATATAAAAATTGATGTAAAAAAAATAGTATATAATATACAAATATTATAATATATATTATGAAACAATAATAAGTGTTAACTAAACTAAAAAAAAATTAAAAAAAAAATGAGAATATTAAAAAAAAATCCTTTATTAAGTTTATTAAATTCATATTTAATAGATGCACCTACTCCAGCTAATATTAGCTATTTATGAAATTTTGGTTCATTATTAGGTTTATGTTTAGGTATACAAATTGTTACAGGTGTAACATTAGCTATGCATTATACACCTAGTGTATTAGAAGCTTTTAATTCAGTAGAACATATAATGAGAGATGTTAACAATGGTTGATTAATACGTTATTTACACGCTAATACAGCTTCAGCGTTCTTCTTTTTATTATATCTACACGTTGGTAGAGGTTTATACTATGGATCATATAAATCACCTAGAACATTAACATGAATAATAGGTACAGTTATAGTTGTTTTAATGATGGCTACAGCTTTCTTAGGTTATGTATTACCATACGGTCAAATGAGTTTATGAGGTGCTACAGTTATTACAAATTTAATGAGTGCTATACCTTGAATAGGTCAAGATATAGTTGAATTTATTTGAGGAGGTTTCTCTGTAAATAATGCAACATTAAATAGATTCTTTGCATTACATTTCTTATTACCTTTTGTATTAGCAGCTTTAGTATTAATGCATTTAATAGCTTACCATGATGTAGTAGGATCAGGTAACCCATTAGGTATATCAGCTAACTATGATAGATTACCTTTTGCTCCTTACTTTATATTTAAAGATTTAATAACTATATTTATTTTCTTTATAGTATTATCAGTATTTGTATTCTTTATGCCAAATGCGTTAGGAGATAGTGAAAATTATATAATGGCTAATCCAATGCAAACACCACCTGCTATTGTACCAGAATGATACTTATTACCTTTCTATGCAATATTAAGATCTATACCTAATAAATTATTAGGAGTTTTAGCTATGTTTGCAGCTATCTTAGTATTATTAGTAATGCCTATAAGTGATTTATCTAAATTAAGAGGAGTACAATTCAGACCTTTAAGTAAAATAGCATTCTTTGTATTTGTAGCTAATTTCTTAGTGTTAATGCAAATAGGAGCAAAACACGTTGAAGCACCATTTATTGAATTTGGTCAAATTTCAACAGTGTTATATTTTGCACATTTCTTTGTTATAGTTCCTATGTTAAGTTTAATTGAAAATAGTTTAGTTGAATTATCAACTAGAAAAAATTAATTATTATTAATTTAAGGTTAACTAACCTTAAGGAGTTTGAGTAGAAGGTTCTGCGTTTCGATTGCAAATCGAAATAAAGGGATTCGAGTTCCCCGAACTCTTATGTTTTAATTATATAACCAACAATATAAGTTAGTAGTAATAAAAAAAAATACTAAGGATTTAATAAGTTACATTACATTATAATATATTATTAGATATAATGTAATAAGTATATGTTTATTAAATATAGATTAATATATAATTAATAAAAAAAAAAAAATAAAAAAATATAAGAAATTTGCAAATTTAAAAATATAATAAAATATAATAAAATATAATAAAATATAATAAAAAATTATATATTATATATTCTAATATTAAAAATTAAAAAAAAAATGAGAAGTATTATATCAGTAATAGAAGCTTTATTATTAATTGTACCAGCTTTATTAGCTGTTGCTTTTGTAACTGTAGCTGAAAGAAAAACTATGGCAAGTATGCAAAGAAGAGTAGGTCCTAATGCAGTAGGTTATTATGGTTTATTACAAGCATTTGCTGATGCTGCTAAATTATTATTTAAAGAATATGTAGCACCAACACAAGCTAATATAATGTTATTTTTCCTTGGTCCTATGATAACTTTAATTTTTGCTTTATTAGGTTTCTTAGTTGTTCCTTATGGTTCAGGTTTATTTGTGTCTGATTATAGTTTAGGTATGTTATATATGTTAGCTGTTTCATCATTAGGTACATATGGTATATTATTAGCGGGTTGATCAGCCAATTCTAAATATGCATTTTTAGGTTCATTAAGAAGTACAGCTCAATTAATTAGTTATGAATTAATATTAACATCTATAATATTATTAGTAATATTATTAACAGGTAATTTAAATATGATAACTATTATTGAATCACAAAGAGTAGTTGATTTCATATTACCTTTATTTCCTTTATTTATATTATTCTTTATAGGTTCTATAGCAGAAACTAATAGACCTCCTTTTGATTTAGCTGAAGCAGAATCAGAATTAGTTAGTGGATTTATGACAGAACATTCTGCAAGTATTTTTGTATTCTTTTTCTTAGCTGAATATTCTAGTATTGTGTTAATTTGTATTTTAAATAGTATTTTATTTTTTGGAGGTTATTTATTTATATTACCTGTAGATTTAATTATAGAAATATTAAATTCTTTATTTGGTATAGATAATTCTATATTACAAAATATATTTATTAATGTATCATCTAGTCCTATAAATTTAGCTATAAAAACTTCATTTTTTGTATTCGCTTTTATTTGAGCTAGAGCTTCTTTCCCTAGAATACGTTTTGATCAATTAATGTCAGTTTGTTGAACAGTATTCTTACCATTAATAATAGCATATGTTGTATTAATACCTTGTGTTGTATATGGTTTAGATGCTTTACCAACTCAAATATTATTATAATAAAATAGATAAAAATCTAACTTAAAAATATTAATATAATATTTAATAATAACTAAAAAAAAAAAATAAAAAAAAAGACCTTATGCCATACATAAGGTGTTATATTCATAATAATAATAATATGTGTTAACATATTAATTATAAGTAAGTAAAATTAAAAAAAAAAAAATATGTCTTTAATATTATTATTAATACCTTTAATAGGTATAGGTTTTGTAACAATAGAAGCTAATTATGGATTAGCTATAATAAATGAAATAAAAATAAAATCTATAGCCTTAACTACATCAATTATAAATTTAATAATTTCATTAATAATGTTTATATTATTTGATTTTAGTAGTAAACAATTCCAATTTATAGAAGAACACTATCAAATAAGTTATTTTGATATATATTTAGGTGTTGATGGTTTATCAATATACTTTGTATTATTAACAACTATAATAATGCCAATAGCAATATTATCAAATTGAAATTCAATACAATCTAAAAATGTATTATCATTTGTAGTAATAATGTTATTATTAGAAACATTATTATTAGCAGTATTCTTAGTGTTAGATATATTATTATTCTATATCTTTTTCGAAAGTATTTTACCACCTTTATTCTTATTAATAGGATTATTTGGTTCAA